AGCGTACGATGTGTGGGGCACACGGGTGCACATACATGTATACACACACGTATTTTCTGTGGGGGTATTTTCAAAAAGGATGGGTTTTAGGACTATTGGGGTGAGGGGGTGAAATTGTGGTAAACCCGTACGATGTGCGGGGTACACGGGTGCACACACATGTATACACACACGTATTTTCTGTGGGGGAATTTTCAAAAAGGATGGGCTTTAGGACTATTAGGGTGAGGGGGTGAAATTGTGGTAAACCCGTACGATGTGCGGGGTACACGGGTGCACACACATGTATACACACACGTATTTTCTGTGGGGGAATTTTCAAAAAGGATGGGCTTTAGGACTATTAGGGTGAGGGGGTGAAATTGTGGTAAACCCGTACGATGTGCGGGGTACACGGGTGCACACACATGTATACACACACACGTATTTTCTGTGGGGGTATTTTCAAAAAGGATGGGTTTTAAAAAGTTTAAAAGCAGCGTACGATGTGTGGGGCACACGGGTGCACATACATGTATACACACACGTATTTTCTGTGGGGTATTTTCAAAAAGGATGGGTTTTAGGACTATTAGGGTGAGGGGGTGAAATTGTGGTAAACCCGTACGATGTGCGGGGTACACGGGTGCACACACATGTATACACACGTATTTTCTGCGGGGCCAATGGGCACATATATGTATATTTCTTAAGGATATTGGATAAAAGTGGGGGTGAAATGAGCACTAGGGTGGGGTAATGAAAAATACCTGTGCATGGGGGGGGACGTGAAACTAGCTAGTAGGAGGCTGAGTAAATCAGATCCGAGATGAGGGGTGTATATCCACTGCGCCTAATAGCCAGAGGTGGTGGCCTAAAAGCCTTTTTTCAAAAATTCAAAGAATTTCATGTGTTGTTTGTATAAATCCTCGGCAATCCGAGATGAGGGGTGTATATCCACTGCGCCTAATAGCCAGAGGTGGTGGCCTAAAAGCCTTTTTTCAAAAATTCAAAGAATTTCATGTGTTGTTTGTATAAATCCTCGGCAATCCGAGATGAGGGGTGTATATCCACTGCGCCTAATAGCCAGAGGTGGTGGCCTAAAAGCCTTTTTTCAAAAATTCAAAGAATTTCATGTGTTGTTTGTATAAATCCTCGGCAATCCGAGATGACGGGTGTATATCCACTTAGGCTAATAGCCAGAGGCGCGTGCGGCAACTATTTTTTGAGGAATCCGACCAATCACGTTACGTCAGGGTATCAGGTTTTTGAGAAATTCTGATCACTGGACTCCCGGGGGGGAAAATAGGAATAATGGTAAATTAGGGCCGACGTAAATATTGCTATGTCTAACAAGCATTCATTTATGGGTTACCATATCTATATGCCAGATAAACCACGCTTGCATGAAGTAGGACCACCTTAGTTAATGTGCCATTACCCCACTGAGAGATGCCAGGTGAAAGGCTCCTAAAAAAAAACCACTGATGCTTGATAGTGCAGGGAGGCCTCAATTAAGGAGCAAAAGGGACCAGACCGCATAGGAGGGATGCTCTTTAGAAACCAGTGAAACCCGATCCCAATATGTGTCCATAGATTCAGTTCCGTCAGATGCTTTTTGAAAGGTGAGGAAGGCCACTCTTATGTCCAGGTCCCTTAGATGGTACCAACTCCCAAGACCCTGATATCATGTAGGCCGCATTAAGGTACGAATGTGGAAGTTCAAAGTGTTCATGGTGAATTTCCAGGATAATACTGGGCAATATTCATGTTTGATTACATTTGTGAGCGTTATAAGTTTAATGGTTAATGTAGAAGGCCATGGTAGGTTGTTATGAAAGGTTAATTATAAGGATATGATTGTTGTCTGGGATAGAAAAGGCACAGTTCAACGTTAGGATACTTGATATAATTGGGATTAAATTTGTGCCTGTTTTAGTGTTGATTTAAAGTTTGTTTAAATAAAAGGTTTTTTTGATCTTAAAATTCAAGCTTTTTGTTAATTTGTTTGACTCGATAAATAAATAGTATGTCTTAATTCATTAATGTATAGATTGATATAGTTGGGTAATTAGTTGTTTGGGATATTCATGTTCCGTATTAATGATGAAGGCTCTTACTTCATTTTAGTCTGTTATTCATTAATTGTCAACCCGCCCTCGTGAAACGTAATTGGGTATGCGTTAACTGTCTTTTTTTTTATTTTATATGTTACTCTTAATGTGTCATGTATTCATTTATCTTGGGTAAAGATATGCATGGGGTAATTAGATGAATGCTCTATTATACATAGTATATGTTGTATCATACATTATCTTGGGTAAAGATATGCATAGGGTAATTAGATGAATGCTCTATTATACATAGTATATGTTGTATCATACATTATCTTGGGTAAAGATATGCATGGGGTAATTAGATGAATGCTCTATTATACATAGTATGTACTATGTCATAGCGTATACTATGTAACTCTACATAAACAATTGAATATAGTAAATTGTTGAGATATAAGATCAAGACCAAATATTTTGGTAGTATTACATTATCTTGGGTAAAGATATGCATGGGGTAATTAGATGAATGCTCTATTATACATAGTATGTACTATGTCATAGCGTATACTATGTAACTCTACATAAACAATTGAATATAGTAAATTGTTGAGATATAAGATCAAGACCAAATATTTTGGTAGTATTACATTATCTTGGGTAAAGATATGCATGGGGTAATTAGATGAATGCTCTAGGGTATACTATGTAACTCTACATAAACAATTGAATATAGTAAATTGTTGAGATATAAGATCAAGACCAAATATTTTGGTAGTATTACATTATCTTGGGTAAAGATATGCATGGGGTAATTAGATGAAGCTGTCCTTCAACTGCCCTAAAAATTTAATCGAGATAATTTATTTTCCAAGACCCCGAGTATGGGAATAAAGATAATGAAGATGCAGAAATAAATGACTGATGCCAGTTGGCCAATTATGATGAATGGGTCTTCTACTGGTTGTCCTCCGATTCAGGTTAGAATTATTGTATTGGCCAGTAGGGTTCAAAATAGTAATTTAGCTAGCGGTCGAAAGGCGGTAGTTCGCTGGCTGGATGTATGAAGAATTGGTATGAGGAAGAGGATTATGATGGAGAAGAGGAGGGCGAGGACCCCTCCTAGTTTGTTTGGGATTGAGCGTAGGATAGCATATGCAAATAAAAAATATCACTCGGGCTTAATATGCGGGGGAGTCACTAGTGGGTTGGCTGGGGTGAAGTTATCTGGGTCTCCTAGGATGTTAGGGGCGAAGGTGGAGAGGGCAGCTAGCAGGGCCAGAAGGAGAGCGAAGCCGAATGCGTCTTTATAGGAGTAGTAGGCGTGGAAGGGAATTTTGTCTGGGTTGGAGTTTAATCCTGTAGGGTTGGAAGATCCTGTTTGGTGAAGGAAAAGGAGGTGAATTATTGAAGCCCCTGCAATAATGAACGGTAAAATGAAGTGAAATGTGAAAAATCGGGTCAGGGTGGCATTGTCGACTGAAAATCCTCCTCAGATTCATTGCACTAATTCTGTCCCGATGTATGGGGCAGCTGAGAGAAGGTTAGTAATGACTGTGGCACCTCAAAAAGATATTTGGCCTCAAGGTAGGACGTAGCCAACAAAGGCTGTGGCTATAACAAGGAAGAGGAGAATTACTCCGATATTTCATGTTTCTTTAAACAAAAAGGATCCGTAATAGATTCCCCGTCCAATATGGAGGTAAATGCAGATGAAGAAGAATGAGGCGCCGTTTGCGTGGATATTCCGTAAGAGTCAGCCGTTATTTACATCTCGGCAGATGTGGGCTACTGATGAGAAAGCTAGCGAGGTGTCGGCTGTGTAGTGCATGGCTAGAAACAGGCCGGTGGCGATTTGTAAAATAAGACAGACCCCTAGGAGTGAGCCGTAATTCCATCACGATGATAAATTAGATGGTGCAGGGAGGTCGATGAAGGATGAGTTAACGATTTTTAGTATGGGGTGGGTTTTGCGTAAAATGGGGGCCATTAGTTCTTGTAGTTGAATACAACAGTAGCTTTTCAGGCTATGGGTCTAGGTTAAAATCCTTGCAGGAATTATGATATTTTTATTTGAAGTGGGTTTGGTGGCTGGATTTCTTGCTGTGGCTTCAAATCCTTCTCCCTATTATGCTGCTTTGGGGTTGGTTGTTTCTGCAGGGGTGGGATGTTTAATTTTAATATATGGGGGTGCTTCTTTTTTGTCATTGGTTTTATTTTTAGTGTACCTGGGTGGGATAATAGTGGTTTTTGCTTACTCAGCGGCCCTAGTTGCTGAGCCTTACCCGGAGGCTTGGGGGAGTGTGGGGGTGGTGATTTACCTGGTGGGGTATCTGGTATTGCTGGGGATGTGGTGGGGGGTTGGAGGTGGGTCTAGCGAGATGTGTGCGGAGGTGTGTGGGGTAGATGCATATGTGGGAGATTGGTTCGGGGTCTCGATGTTATTTTCTTGGGGAGGGGGTTTGTTGTTGATCGGGGGGTGGGCTTTGTTATTGACGCTATTCGCTGTATTAGAGGTAGTTCGGGGCCATTATGGTGGGGTCTTACGAGCTGTAAGATAATCAGGCATATCAAGGTGGAGAAGATAAAGATAGACAGGTAAACTTTAATAAGTCCTTGTTGAATTTCTTGGTTTTTTGTGATTGGGGGCAGTTGTAGTTCGGCCAAGCCCTTTGGTCCAACTTTTTCAAGCCAGAGGGTATCAATAAGGTGGGATGATGTTCGTAAGCTGAAATTTAATGTGGATGAGGGGATAAGTCGGTGAAGTAGAAGGGGGTAGAAGGAGGTGTTGATAGATTTGGATAGGTTAGATTTTTGGGGGGTCTTAGTTCATGAGATAGAGGCTAAGTCTAGGGCAATGATAAATCCTAAGATGGAAACTACAAGAGCCGCTAGCTTAAGGTGGGGGGGTATGGTTATGGTTATGGGAGAAGTTGGGGTGATAATTTGATTAATAATTAAACCTGCAATTACGCTTCCAAAAGCCAGGCGTTTAATAGGGTTAATGATTGTGGGGTTGTTCTCATTAATGGATACGATAACATTAAATCGGGGGTGTATCATGGATGCGAAGTAAATAACTCGGAGGCTGTAGACGGCTGTAAATGATGTGGCAATAATGGTAAGTGTTAATGCCCAGGCATTGACGTTTGAGGTGTTGATGGCTTCAATGATAGCGTCTTTTGAGAAAAATCCTGCTAGGTAGGGAGTTCCTATAAGTGCCAAGCTTCCGACAGAAACACATGATGTGGTAAATGGGAGGGTTTTTTGTAGTCCCCCTATTTTTCGAATATCTTGTTCATCATTTAGATTATGAATAATGGACCCAGAACATAGGAAGAGCATGGCTTTAAAGAAGGCGTGGGTGCAAATATGAAAGAAGGCTAGGTGAGGCATATTTAATCCGATTGCTACAACTATTAATCCGAGTTGGCTTGATGTTGAGTAAGCAATGATTTTTTTAACATCATTTTGTGTCAGGGCGCAGGTTGCTGCAAATGCTGTGGAAATGGCTCCCAGGCAGAGGCAGGTTGTTAAAGCTGTTTGGTTTGACTCAATTATTGGGTGAATTCGGATTAGTAGGAAGACGCCTGCAACAACTATTGTGCTGGAGTGGAGTAGGGCTGAGACAGGCGTAGGACCTTCTATTGCTGATGCTAATCATGGGTGTAGCCCAAATTGGGCTGATTTGCTTGCTGCAGCGATGATAAAGGCTAAAAGTAGGGGGGTAGGGTGGCCTATGGAAAAGATAAAATTTAAGTCAACTGAGTCGTGAGATGAGATTAATCAGAACAAAGCAAAAAGAAAGCCAATGTCCCCAATTCGGTTATAAAGGACTGCTTGTAAAGCAGCAGCTCCTGCGTTGCTCCGGGTAAAGTACCAGCCAATTAGAAGGTATGATATAATGCCTACCCCCTCCCAGCCAATAAAAAGCATTAGAAAGTTTCCAGCGGAGACCAGGAGTATTATTGCCAGTAAAAAAATTAGAAGATATTTGAAGAATAGTTGGATTTTAATATCACTATGTATGTACCACAGGGAGTACTCTACGATACTTCATGTAACTATCAGGGCAATAGGGATGAAAATGATGGAGTAATGGTCCAGCTGAATCGAAATGTTAAAGGGGGTTGAAAGGATGTTGAATCATTTTCATGAGATTGAGACTGTCTCTGCGGTTTCGTTGATTATTAGCAGAAGGGGAATGGTGGAGATGAAGAATGCTGTTTTTACAGCGGTTTTTGTTTTGAAGTGGAAGTTACTTGAGTTGGGGCTTAGAAGGGGGATAATCAAGATGAGTATGCTTAAGATGTAGGATGAGAGGGGTGTTATGAGCAGATTCATGGCTTTTACAGAGATTTAACTCAGTAAGGGCAAGTCGAGTTTGCTGTGGAATCAAACCATAGAAGCAAGTAATTAGCAGTTCTTGCTTATTCAATCATACTCGGTGAATAGGGGAGAGTTAATCCCCATTTCTAAAATCACAAGCTAGGGTTTTTGTTAAACTATATTCACTTAAAATAAGAGGCCTGGTTTAATGGTTAATAGTAAGGCTGGAATGACATGAAGGGCTAGCAGGATGTGTTCGCGTGTTTGAATGGGGGGTATAAACTTAATGTGTATGGGTGGGTATTCACGTTGGGTGGATCAAAATATATAAAGGGAATAAGATGTGGTGAATAGGATACTAACACCTATAATAATTAGAGTTAGGTTTGACCATTGGAATAGAGATGAGAGAATAGATATCTCTCCGATGAAGTTGGGGGATGGGGGGAGGGCTATGTTAAGCAGTGCAGCTATTAGTCATCAGGCGGCAGATAGGGGGAGAATAATTTGGCTCCCCTGAAGAATAATTAGTGTTCGAGTGTGTGTTCGTTCATATGAGGTATTTGCGAGGCAGAAGAGGGCTGATGATACCAAGCCGTGTGAAATTATTAAAATTAAAGAACCCGCAATGCTTCAGTCGGTTTTCAGGAAAGAGGCTGCGATAACCAGGCCTATGTGGCTGACTGAGGAAAAGGCGATAAGGGATTTCAAGTCTGTTTGTCGAGAGCAGAGGGCTGCTGAGAGGAGAACCCCAAATATTGAAAAAATAATTAAAGGGGCTGCTGCATTTAGGAAGGAGTCGTTAATAATGGCACTGATTCGAAGAATTCCGTAGCCCCCCAGCTTTAGTAGGGTTCCGGCTAAGATTATAGAACCTGCGATTGGGGCTTCGACATGTGCTTTGGGTAGTCAAAGGTGAACACCATATAGGGGTATTTTAACTAAGAAGGCTGTAAAGCAGGCAGCTCACCACGCCATTATGCAGGCAGATGGGTGGAGTTCTTTCATAGAATCTTTGATTAAGGAAATTGATAGTGTTCCGAATGTTTCGTGAAAAAATAAAAGGGCAGTTAATAAGGCCATGGATCCAAAGAGGGTGTAAAAGAGTAAGTATGTGCCAGCTAGTATGCGCTCTTTTTGGGCCCCTCATCGGGTAATAATGATTAGTGTTGGGATTATAGTGGATTCGAATAGGATAAAAAATAGTATTATATTATCTGCTAGGAATGCTAGAAGGGTTGTGGCTTGAAGGGTGATAATTGTAAAGATATAAGCTCGTTGACGAGGGATGGGCTCTTTTGATAATTTGCTCTGGCTGGCCAGTAGGGTGGGGGCGGTCAATCAGCAGGTCAAGATCAGAAGGGGGGATGAGATTTGGTCAATTGTAAAGTATGAATTTAGAAACAGTGTGTTGTTTTGAATACAGAATCAGACTATTGATGCGATGGCAATAATCAAGGACTGGGCTGTGATAACTTCCCACAACCGCTTAGCAGGGACTAATCATGTTGATAGAAGGAGAATAGAGAGGGAGGTAGAGATAATTAGCATTGGAGGAGGTTTAATGAATTTAAGTTGTCTGTGCCATGGGTTCGTGCAGTGGCGATTATTAGGGCTAGCCCGATTCCAGCTTCACACGCGGAGAGCGTGAGTATAATAATTGGGTATATTATAGGTGAGATTAGGTAAAATTTTAAGGCTCACAAGCCTAGGGCAATGAAAATAGAGAGTATTATGCTTTCCAGACAGAGCAGGGCTGACAGAAGATGGGCTCGATGAAGGGAGAGACCGAGGAGCCCTAGAAAGAAGGTGGAGGAAAATAATCAGGATTCGTGTGTTAAAGTCATAGAGGGGGTATGGAGTTAAACCATAATCTGCTGAGCCGAAATCAGCTGTCTTTTTAGACTACTCCCTCATTCTGCTCATTCTAGTCCCCCTTGAGCTCATTCATAGATGAACCCCAGGGTTAGAAGAAGAAGGATTACTGATGATCAAAAAATTACTAGAGAGGGGTGATTGAATTGAGCTGCTCAGGGTGTGGGGAGTAGTAAGGCAATTTCTAAGTCGAAAAGGAGAAATAAAATAGCGACTAAGAAAAATCGCATGGAGTAGGGTAACCGTGCAGAACCGAGTGGGTCGAATCCGCACTCGTAGGGAGAAAGTTTTTCTGAGTCGGGGCTTAATGAGGGGAGTCAGAAGCTAACAAAAGCTAAAACCAACGATAGGACAAGGGCGATTAGGACGTAGGGAATCACTACTTTCTCTTGGGGTTTAACCAAGGCTGGGTGATTGGAAGTCACTTGTACTAGTTATACTAAGAAAGTTATGAGCCTCATCAGTAAATTGAGACATAAAGGAAAAGTCAGACAACATCTACGAAGTGTCAATATCATGCAGCCGCTTCGAATCCGAAGTGATGTTGGGTGGTGAAGTGGAAATTGACTTGTCGTAGAAGACATGTAAGTAGAAATAGAGATCCAATAATGACATGGAGGCCATGGAATCCGGTTGCTACAAAGAATGTTGATCCGTAGATGCCGTCAGCGATTGTAAAGGGGGCTTCATAGTATTCTATGGCTTGAAGGGCAGTAAAGTATAGTCCTAGGGCAATGGTTAGGGTTAGGGACTGGATTGCTTCTTTTCGGTCTCCCTGTATGATACTGTGATGGGCTCATGTTACTGAAACCCCAGAAGCAAGAAGCACGGCAGTATTGAGGAGGGGAACTTCAAACGGGTTTAGAGGTGAGATTCCAGAAGGGGGTCAGCATTCTCCAATTTCGTAGGATGGGGCTAGGCTGGCATTGTAAAATGCTCAGAAGAATCCAATGAAGAAAAATACTTCAGATGTGATGAATAGAATCATGCCATAACGTAGGCCTTTTTGCACTGGAATAGTGTGGTGACCTTGAAATGTTCCTTCTCGGACGATGTCTCGTCATCATTGGTATATAGTAAGCAATATAAGTGCAAGACCAAGGGTTAAGATTAAAATTGTATTATAGTGGAATCATATGGCTAGGCCAGTTGTTAGTATGAATGCTGCTGTTGCTCCTGTAAGAGGTCAGGGGCTGGGGTCGACTATGTGGAAAGCATGAGCTTGGTGTGCCATTAAGTGTTTTCTTGAAGGTAAAGACTTAGAAGAAGAACAAAAACGTAGGCTTGAATTATTGCAACTGCGATTTCAAGCATGGTTAATAAGATTAGTGTGATGAAGGTAAGGGTTGAGACAATTGGGGAGGAGAATAGCAGGGCCAGTGTGGCTGAAGAGATAAGTTGAATGAGAAGATGTCCGGCAGTTAAGTTAGCTGTGAGTCGAACACCTAGAGCTAACGGGCGGATAAATAGGCTAATAGTTTCAATGATAATAAGAATTGGGATCAGTGGTGTGGGGGTTCCTTCAGGTAGGAAGTGGCCTAGGGATGCAGTTAATTGGTTTCGAAAACCAATTGCGACAGTTGCTAATCACAGAGGGATAGCCAGCCCTAAATTTAGTGAGAGTTGGGTAGTAGGTGTGAATGTGTAGGGGAGGAGTCCGAGAAGGTTTATACCGAGAAGGAAGACCATAAGAGAAGTTAGAATTAAGGCTCACTTGTGGCCGGGGGTGTTGAGTGGGGAGAAGATTTGTTTTGTGAAAGTTTTAACAAATCATGTTTGAATGGTTACGACACGGTTAGCTAATCAACGATTGCAGGGGGTCGGAAATAGAAATCAAGGGGCTAAAAGGGCAATAAAAATTAGTGGAAGTCCAAATAGATTGGGGGAGGCAAATTGACTGAACAGATTTAAGATCATGGCCAGGATCAGAATTTGTTTAGACCTTTGTAAGTTTTAGGGGTTGGGTCATTTAGGTTAATGTATTTAGAGACTTTAATGGGTGAGAATGCAAGGAAGATAAGTCATGATACGAATAAAATTGAAAATCATGGTATGGGGTCTAGTTGTGGCATTCACTAAGGGTGGTTGGAAGTCACCTGTCTACAGCTTAAAAGGCTGTCGCTCGGTCCTATAGCTTCTTAATGAGGCGGTTTCTGAGGCAGAAGATCAATCTAGAAATTCTTTAATAGGTAAAGATTCGACAACAATAGGTATGAAGCTGTGATTTGCGCCGCAAATCTCTGAACATTGTCCGTAATACACACCTGGGCGGGAGATGAGAAATGAGGCCTCGCTGAGTCGACCGGGGATTGCGTCAGTTTTTACTCCTAGGGAGGGGACTGCTCATGAGTGTAGAACATCGTCTGCTGTAATTAGGGTTCGGGTTGCTATTCCGACGGGGGTAACCATGCGGTTATCTACTTCTAGAAGGCGGAATTGGCCTGGTGAGAGGTCTTTGGTGGGGATTATATACGAGTCAAAGTTTAAGTCAGCGAAGTCGGAGTATTCGTAGCTTCAATATCATTGGTGGCCAATAGCTTTGACAGTGATGTCTGGGTTGCTTATTTCATCTATTAAATAAAGGATCCGCAAAGAGGGAAGAGCGATAACAATGAGAATAATAGCTGGCATAATGGTCCACACTATTTCGATTTCTTGGGCATCGATGGTGTTGGTGTTGGATAATTTGGTGCTTATCAGGGTGGTAATAATGTACAGAACTAAAGCGCTAATTAAAAAGACTGCTATTAGAGCGTGGTCGTGGAAATGAAGGAGCTCCTCTATAATGGGAGAAGCTGCATCTTGAAAACCTAGTTGAAGTGGGTGGGCCATTAGAGGTGTACGGGGGTTTAACCCGTTATTTCATCTTGACAAGGTGATGTTATGAGTTAACTAACTCCTCGAAGAAAGTGACAGAGTGGTTATGTGCCTGGCTTGAAACCAGTGGATGGGGGTTCAATTCCCTCCTTTCTCGATCTGTTATTTTGGGAGAAAGTAGATTCTTCGTATGTGTGGTAGTGTGGGGGGTAGCCGTGAAGTCATTCTACGTTTGTAGAGGTTATTTCTACGGAGGATAATACACGTTTAGAAGAAAAAGCTTCTCAGATGATAAATATTATAATGATTACAGCGACTAGGGAGATTAAAGATCCAATAGATGAGACTGTATTTCAAAGAGTGTACGCGTCTGGGTAATCAGAGTATCGACGTGGTATTCCAGCTAGACCCAGAAAGTGTTGGGGGAAGAATGTTAGATTTACCCCGGTAAATATCACGCCGAATTGAATTTTTGCTCAAGTTTTATGAAGGGTGAATCCTGTAAATAGGGGGAATCAGTGGACAAATCCTGCTATGATAGCAAATACGGCGCCCATGGAGAGGACATAATGGAAATGGGCTACGACATAGTAAGTGTCGTGGAGGACAATATCTAGGGATGAATTGGCTAGTACAATTCCGGTTAGACCCCCTACTGTGAATAAGAAAATAAAACCCAGGGCTCAAAGCATGGCAGCGTCTCATTTAATAATTCCGCCATGTATGGTGGCTAGTCAGCTAAACACTTTAACCCCAGTCGGGATGGCGATAATTATGGTAGCTGAAGTGAAGTAGGCTCGGGTGTCTACGTTTAGGTCAGTTGTGAACATGTGATGAGCTCAGACGATGAATCCTAGGAGGCCGATAGATATTATAGCCCACACCATTCCTATATAGCCAAAGGGTTCTTTTTTGCTTGAGTAGAATGTGACTACATGAGAGATAATACCAAACCCGGGGAGAATTAGGATGTAAACTTCTGGATGCCCAAAAAATCAAAATAGATGTTGATACAGTACTGGGTCCCCTCCTCCTGCTGGGTCAAAGAATGTTGTGTTTAAGTTTCGATCAGTGAGCAGTATAGTGATTCCTGCTGCTAAGACTGGAAGGGATAAGAGAAGCAGTACGGCAGTAATGAGAACGGATCACACAAAGAGGGGTGTTTGGTATTGTGTTATTGACGGGGGTTTTATATTGAGGATTGTGGTGATAAAATTAATGGCGCCTAAAATCGAAGAAACCCCTGCTAGGTGAAGAGAGAAAATAGTTAAATCAACGGATGGTCCGGCGTGGGCCAGATTTCCGGCAAGCGGGGGGTAGACGGTTCATCCTGTTCCAGCTCCTGCTTCGACTCCGGCTGACGCTAGAAGAAGAAGAAAAGATGGTGGAAGAAGCCAAAAGCTTATATTGTTTATTCGTGGGAAGGCTATATCAGGTGCCCCGATTATTAAAGGAACTAGTCAGTTGCCGAAGCCCCCGATTAGAATTGGTATTACTATGAAGAAAATTATAACAAAGGCATGGGCTGTTACGATAACATTGTAGATCTGGTCATCACCCAGAAGGGAACCAGGCTGGCTAAGTTCTGCTCGAATTAGGAGGCTGAGGGCAGTGCCAACTATCCCGGCTCAGGCCCCGAATACAAGGTATAAAGTACCGATATCTTTATGATTGGTGGAGAATAATCAACGGGTAATTATCACAGGTAAAATGGCCGAATGCCAGGCGGCGGGTTGTAGCCCCGATGACGTGGGTTAAATTCCTACTTTTACCAGGCTCTGGGGTGTCACACGTGAGATTGCAAATCTCAAGAAGCAGGATAGACCCTGCCGGGGCTTCTCCCATTTTTTAAAAACTGGGAGAAGTAGAATGAAGCTCGCTGGATAGAGCGTTTAGCTGTTAACTAAAATGTTACGGGATCAAGGCCCGTCTTTCTAGGAGGCTTTATCTTAATTAAAGTGTCTGATTTGCACTCAGAAGATATAGGTTAATGTCCTATAGGTCTTACAGAAACTAGAAGAATTTAACTTCTACTAAGGGCTTTGAAGGCTCTTGGTCTAAATTAGCCTAAGTTTCTCGGGTTGTTCTAATAAGAACTATAATAGTTGGTGTGACTGGTAGAAGGAGGAGTGAGAGGGAAATGGGTGTGGCTATTATGTTGTTTTTACTGAAAAATCATTGATAAGTGGAGTTTGATAAGTTAGGGGCTAAGGTTAGAGACATAGTATACGTGAGTCGAAGGTAGAAGAACAGGCTTAGGAGAGTCGATAGAAGGATCACAAGGGCAAACATGGTTAGGTCTTGTTTGATTATTTCTTGGGCGATGAGTCATTTAGGGATAAACCCAGTTAAGGGGGGAAGCCCACTAAGGGAGAGAAGAGAGAGGAGGGACAGGGCTGAGAGGGTGGGAGACTTAGATCATGCAGTTGATAATTCGTAAATATTTTTTGTGTTAAGTGACATAAAAGTTATGAAAAGAGTTGATGTTATGAGGATGTAAAGGAGAAAGTTCATTAGTGTAAGTTCAGGTGAAATTTTTAGGATTGCGATTATTCATCCAAGGTGGGCGATAGAGGAGAATGCTAGGACTTTGCGAATTTGAGTTTGGTTGATGCCACCTCACCCCCCTACTATAGTTGATAATAAACCTAGAGTTAATATCAGATTAAGATTAACAGATTGTGATAGTTGAATGATGAGGGCTATGGGGGCAATTTTCTGTCATGTAGATAAAATTAGTCCTGTTTGAAGTGTTAGTCCTTGGAGGACTTCTGGAAGTCAGAAGTGGAATGGGGCAATGCCTAGTTTTATGCATAAGGCAATTGATAGTAGGATAGAAGGGGCAGGGCTAATTTGGGTATTAATGGCTCACTCACCGGTCAGTCAGGCATTAATTGTGCTGGCAAATAGGATCAGGGCTGATGCTGCTGCTTGGGTTAGGAAGTATTTTGTTGCGGCTTCGATGGCTCGTGGGTGGGGGGTTTTAGTTATTAGGGGGATAATAGCTAATGTATTAATTTCGAGGCCAATTCAGGCTAAGATCCAGTGATAGCTTGATAGTGTAGAGATAGTGCCTAATGCAAGACTGGAGATGATAATGTATAGGGCAAAGGGATTAATTAGTAAAGGAGGGGGTTTAACCAACATGTTTGGGGTATGGGCCCAAAAGCTTATTTAGCTGACTTTACTAGAGAGTGGTAAAATGGAATTACGTAGAGTTTTGATCTCTGGGTTATAGGTTCAATTCCTATCTCTCTAAGGAAGTGAGGGGGTTTGAACCCCTATTGTCCTCCCTATCAAGGAGGTCCTTATCTTTCAGGCACGCTTCCATGCTACAGGGGGAGTAATTAGGGTAGAAATTGGAAATGCAATGTGTCAAATGGTTAGGGCCAAAGTGAGAGGAAGGAAGTTTTTTCATACCAAGTGTATAAGTTGGTCATATCGGAAACGTGGATATGAAGCTCGCACTCAGAGAAATACTATAGATAATAAAGCAGCTTTAGTTATGAGGGATGCTGTAGTTAGGGGTAAGGATAAAATAGTGGAAGATCCGAGGAAAATAATAGTGGACATAGTGTTTATTATGAGAATATTAGCGTATTCTGCAAGGAAAAAAAGGGCAAATGGACCTCCAGCGTATTCTACGTTGAAGCCTGATACGAGCTCGGATTCTCCTTCGGTCAGATCAAATGGTGCTCGGTTTGTTTCAGCTAGGGTCGAAACGTATCATATTATGGCAAGGGGTCATAGAGGGATAATGAGTCAAATAGACTCTTGGGTGATGTTGAAGTTTTGAAGTGTGAAGTTTCCTGATAGAAGAATTGTGCACAAGAGGATTAAAGCTAGCGTGACCTCATAGGAGATGGTTTGAGCAACTGCTCGTAATGCTCCGATTAGGGCATATTTGGAGTTTGAGGCTCAACCTGATCCAAGGATTGAGTATACTATTAAGCTTGATAGAGCTAGGATGAACAGAACTCCTAAGTTTATATCACAAAGCGGGGTTGGTATTGGGAGGGGGGTTCAGATAATTATAGCTAGGGCTAGGGCGAGGGTGGGGGCCAAAAGGAATAGGGTTTGAGATGAGTTTGATGGTCGGATTGGTTCTTTAATGAAGAGCTTAACGCCGTCGGCGATTGGTTGAAGGAGGCCTGTGGGCCCGACTACGTTGGGGCCCTTACGGTGTTGTATGTAGCCTAGTACTTTTCGCTCGATCAGGGTGAGGAATGCGACTGCAAGGAGGATGGGAACAATGTAGCATAGGGGTAAAATAAATGAGATGAGGTTCAAAGTTAATGAGAGGATTTGAACCTCTATAGAAAGGGTTTAGGTCTTTTGCAATGCCAGATTTTGCTACATTAACTGCTCTTGTCTAGAGCTAGGGTTGTAGATTGAATATTTATTAAGTTTAAATCATAAATAATCAGGTACGGCTTGTTTAAAACATAGGCCATGCTTTTTCGGTCCTTTCGTACTAGAAAAAGCTCTTTATAGATAGAAACTGACCTGGATTACTCCGGTCTGAACTCAGATCACGTAGGGTTTTAATCGTTGAACAAACGAACCTTTAGTAGCGGCTGCACCACTGGGATACCCTGATCCAACATCGAGGTCGTAAACCCGCTTGTCGATAGGAGCTCTTAAAGCGGATTGCGCTGTTATCCCTAGGGTAACTTGGTTCGTTGGTCAATATATTGGGTCAATAAATGTCAATTTAATGGTGCTTAGAGTTGTAGCTCATAGCTCAGGGGGTATTTCCCCATTCAATGTGGAGGTTGTTTTTTACTCCGCGGTCACCCCAACCTAAAACTAATAATCAGGGGGCTAAAATAAGTGTTAATTGCTCTGAAGCAGGGATGTGCAAAAGCGAGTGTTATTTAGTTTAAAGCTCCATAGGGTCTTCTCGTCTTATAACTTTATCCCCGCTTCTTCACGGGGGGATTAGTTTCACTGATTAGAAAAAGGAGACAGTGTAACCTTCGTGGTGCCATTCATACTAGTCCTCATTTAAAGAACAAGTGATTACGCTACCTTCGCACGGTTAGGATACCGCGGCCGTTGAACAGAGTCACTGGGCAGGCTGGACCTCTTATATTTTGTCAAGAGGCGATGTTTTTGGTAAACAGGCGAGGTTAATATTTGCCGAGTTCCTTCTTTTTCTTTTAATCTTACTTGAAATGCTCTTGTGTTAGGTTAACATAAATTAAATTAAGCTTTTCTTGTGGGTTTATTAATTTGTCTGCATGTATGATAAAGGTCAGTGGTTGGTCCTTTCTGACTTACACTTGCATTTAAGTGAAGTTCCACTTCTTGTTACTAGTTTTAACATAAAATATTCTATAAAATTATAGAAGTACTCAGTAGTGATGGAGGGTTCCGGGTTATTTGGGGTATTAGAGGGGGATTAATAATGGGGCTTTGACGCTGTCTTGAAGGTGGCTGCTTTTAAGCCTACTTGATTATTGTTACTTGTGGTTACCCATCTTTGCAGGTTGTATCCTTTTTCAAATAGGCTGTACCTTATTTGAATTACTCTAAAGCGGTTTTGTTATTTGTTTTTATTTTTAAAACTTTAGGCGGGACTAAAATCCTTTTCCTGAGTAACCAGCTATCACTAAGCTCGTTAGGTCTGTCACCCCTACTTGAAGGTCTTCCCACTCTTTTGCAACAGAGACGGGTTTGCTCAGTAAGCTGCCTTGAAGTAGCTCGCTTAGTTTCGGGAAGTTAAACTATAGGTCATCTTGCTTAGTTAGACTAGTTAAACCATGATGCAAAAGGTACGAGGTATATTCTCTACTTTCTCACGCTTAAAATTTATTTCAGTTTTATTTCATCTTTCCCTTGCGGTACTATTTTTATGGCTCCAAATAATTTTTCAATCGCCTTTACTAAGATGTAAAAATGTTTTAATCTAAATTTAAAGTTAATTGGGTTCATTAGCTTGAGAGGGGGCTAGATTTTCAGCTCAAAATAATCTGAGTTTAACAGATATATTCTCGGTGTAAGCGAGATGCTTTGTTTAAGCTATATTTTGTTTCCAAGCACACCTTCCGGTACGCTTACCATGTTACGACTTGCCTCTTCTAGGATGCTAGATTGAGTTATTTACTGTTATTTGGCTTTGAAGAGGGTGACGGGCGGTGTGTACACACCCCAGTGCCGGGTTAAAAAGAGCTCTATGATCTCTCTTTACTTCTAAATCCGCCTTCTGACTAGGTTTCATAGGTAGTCTTTCGTGTGTTCTAAATTAGAGAGTGTAGCCCATCTCTTCCCATTTCATATACTGCACCTTGACCTGACGTATTGATGTAAGGACATTAAGCTCACTAGGTATCGCTCACGAGGTAAGCTGACGACGGAGGTATACAGGCTGATTGGCTAAAAATGGTGAGGTTTAGCGGGGGTTATCGATTATAGGACAGGCTCCTCTAGGTGGATGTGGGGTACCGTCAAGTCCTTTGGGTTTTAAGCTTTGCTCGTAGTTCCCTGGCGATAGGGGTGTAATTTAAAGTTTACGGCTGAGCATAGTGGGGTATCTAATCCCAGTTTGTGTCTCAGCTGTCGTGGGTTCAAGTTGGTTTGCATATAGTAACTTTCGTTTTTGAGTTTCTTAAGAACAAGCGTGTCACAGCTCAGTAAAAATACAACTATAGTTAGGGGATAACTTTAATCACGCTTTACGCCGAAGGTAATCAATTTGAGCCTCGTGGTGTAACCGCGGCGGCTGGCACCATATTTGCCGGCTCTCTTTACTTTAACTGAGTCAAGCTGACGCTAATACTCAATGTTAATTACTGCTGAACTTCCTTGTGGATGTGGCGTAGCTAGGTGTCTTGGGCTAACAATTGTGCCTGATACCAGCTCCTTGTTTCAATAAGAAGATTAAGGGCGTTCTCACAGGGGTGCGGAGACTTGCATGTATAAATTAAGTAAGAAATGATCACAAGGTCAGGACCAAACCTTTGTGTCTAAAGAACTTTTTAGGGTTCGTCTTAGCATTTTCAGTGCTATGCTTTGTGTAAGCTATTTAAACAGGATATAATTTAAACAGAATGCTAGCTTTGGGGGTTAGCTGTGGGAGTTAAATTCTCTCTGTCCTGAGCTTCAGGAAGATTTTATTCCTCATTCTTTGGTTTACAAGACCAATGCTTTGTTTAAGCTACTGGAGCAGCTTTTACTTGGATTTGCACCAAGAGGTACTGGAGCCTAAGACCAGGGGAAGACTGTTTTCCTTTAAAAGC